AAAAACCCATTTTTGAAGATTTCGATTTGACACAAGAATAGGGATCTAGTCACACTTATCAAATTGGGATTGAAAAAAGCAAAGAGGGGGTAAAGCCAAATAGCCTTCTTCACAATATACATATTAGAGATGCGATAAAAGGAATTCCAGGCATATCTTATATGGGGGAAAGGGATGTAAACAATTCCATTTCATACTTTTTTTGATCATACCTAACCCAATGGTCAGAAAGAATTTCCTTCTTTTTTACGAATTTGATGTTGATAAATCCACGGATCTAGAAATTCATCTCAGACAATTGAACCTTCTCAAACTGTTTCTTTTTAAGAACCAAAAAGATTTGTGCCAAAACAATAAATGCAAAGAAGAACAAAAGGCCCTGAACACGTAATGGGTCTTGAAGTACTATTTCCACATCCCCCTGACCAAACCCCCCCACATTAGGATTACTTGTTAATGGTTGATCGAGTTTAATGGATTCACCCTCTGAAACAAGAAGTTCTGGTCCTGGAGGGAGAATATCAACCACTTGGCGCCCGTCCGATAGATCTGTTATGGTTATTTCGTATCCCCCTTTTTCTTTTCGTATGATTTTGCTTACTATACCCGCTGCCGTAGCATTATAAACTGTATTGTTACTTTTGCTACCGTCAGGATAAATCTGACCCCTTCCCCTGTTTCCGCCTACATATATCGGATATTTTAAGAAATGAATATTCTTATTAGTAGCAGGGTCTGGGGAAAGAATCGGAAAGGTAATTTCACTATATTTCTGACCAGAAACGGGGCCTATAACAAGAATATTTTTTTTAGTAGGGCGATAACTCTGAAAAGACAGATTGCCTATCTTTTCTTTCATCTCAGGCGAAATACGATCGGGTGGGGCTAATTCAAAGCCCTCCGGTAAAATAAGAACAGCCCCTACATTCAAGGCGCCTTTCTTACCATTAGCAAGAACTTGTTTCAGTTGCATATCATAAGGAATTCGAACAACTGCTTCAAATACAGTATCCGGAAGTACCGCTTGTGGAACCTCAATATCCACGGGCTTATTAGCTAAATGGCAATTAGCACATACAATACGCCCAGTTGCTTCTCGTGGATTTTCATAACCCTGCTGTGCAAAAATGGGATATGCGTTTGAAATGGATGCGCCGGTTATTATATATATCATGAACGATACGGAAATAGATCGAGTAATCTTTTCCTTTATCCAAGAAAGGGTATTTTGAGTTTGCATGGTCCAATCATTGATCCCGAAAATTGCTACAATAAAATTTTGTAGGTCGCTAGTCTAGCCCCTTATCCACGATTTTGCTATTTACTGTATACTAAAAATACTACAAATTTTTTATCCAAAGATAGCAGCAATTCCCCCCCCCCCCCTCGATGGGTAGAAGGAGTAATGTAAGTTCGACTTTGCATGCTTATATACAAAGTAAGAAACTTTATATTCGAATTGGATCAATGCATTTTTTTCAGTCAGTCATTGAATGATAAATAACTACAAGTGACGGAGATACACGATTTAAATAACGAAAGATCCAATATTTCAAAATTGTATCTAGAATGACAGGAAGGGCGGAAACAAGACCAGATATAATTTGATCATTATGAGCAAACCCAAAATCCTTGTAGATATAATCAATCATTAGTTCCCAACCGTGGGGTGAATGAAATCCGATACAGAAATCAGTTAATAAAAGAATCAAAAAAGCTTTTATTGTGTCACTTAAATTAGATAGGAATTCTTGAACCCAAGAGTTAATAATAACGAGTTCCTCATTACTTAAAATGGAATAACTACTTAGAATAAAGAAATAAATTATATTTGTCGAGAAGTGCAAAATCATATGGATACAATCTTCATTGTGCATATTGATCAATTGGATCGTTTCTTTGTGGATTCCTATATGAAGTTTTTGTAGATGTGTTTCCGGGTATTTTTTGTATTCTTTTATCATTTCGTCCAAAAAGAAGAGTTCCTCTAATTCTATGAATTGTCCTAGAATACTCTTTTCTTGAATGTCATTCAAGAAAGTTTCGGATTGCCCAGTATTCCACCAATTTGTAACCCAGGATTTCAGACTTTTATTAAATGAGAGTGAAATCCACCAAGGCAAAAATATTATAGATGCAAGATATAGAAGGGGAATGAATGCTTTCTTTTTTTTTTTTGACATTTTTTTGTATCTGTGAATGGTTAATGAACCCACCTCTTTCATTGACTCTAGGCGATCTGATCTTTCTATCAAGAAGGAGTTCCATTATAAAATAGATAGCGAATTGATTCTCTGTTTTTTTCTTTTTTATTAAGTGCTTAGCCCTTGAATCTAAAATACAGAAGTCAAAAATAGGATAAGAATCCACTTCGAATTCGCGTGAAAAATATATAGAATATTATTTCCAGAGATTTCAATTGATCCAATTCGAAGCAATTGTCCTCTTTCGATAAATGCTCGAAAGAACCGCCTCGAGTAATGAATATTATTCTATGCGGATTTCGAGACGAAAGAATCCTCATAAAAATAGCAAATATGTCAAAAAAATTTCGCGGACTATCCATACTATAACTATAGTTAGTCCTGAAAAAATTCAGGAAATTTTATGAAGAATATTATGATGATCAAAAAAAGACAGAAACAAAAGGGTATCGTGACATTCTAAGAAAGAGGTTGAATTGTTTGGTTCTTAAAGAGCACAAAAGAAAGGATAAAAGAAAGGATAAAAGAAAGGGTGATTGACAAAAGAAAGTAGAAAAAATTGACAAGATATAATCCGTCTGTCTCTAACGTATTAATTCCAATTATTGAAAATAAAAAAAAGAGAAAGTCTTTATTCCGAAAGACTTTTATTTTGATAAATGAGATCAATCTATTATTTCGATTTGTTACTTCGTTTTGTTGCTGAATTGAGTTGTGTGGCTTTAATTGACAGACGCAATTTTTTTTTGAACAAAAAAAAATTGTTTCGTTTTGTTTTAGGTTATGACTCTTACGTATACGCCTGCTTTGGCTCGAAGAATGAATGGGGATTCTGAAGAAAGTTCAGTTAGGTTATGCTCTAGAAAAAGAAAATAGGGTTCTTGACTTGAGTTTTTTCCTCCTGCCGCATTTCCGTTATTCTTCATTTCTCAAAAGACTTCAATCGGTACGCGCAAGAAATAGGCCAATTCAGCAGCTTTTTGCTCAATTTCTCGCGGAGTCAAATTTTCATCAGTACGAATCAAAGGAACGCCACCCTGACCTCTGATGTCCATATAAAGGACACGACGAACATAAATACCCTCTTTAACTTCTATTCTGATAGATTGAATATCCTTGATAAGGAATCGTAGAAAGATGCGACGGTTTTTTCCAGGGAACCCCCAACGAAAAATACACACTATTCCTTCTTTTTTATCGAATCGATCATAACCACTACCTACATTCCACACAATTGTGCACCATAAATAGAAACTAATAAAGAGACCTGCAATCCCATAGAAAGACATCACGATTCCTTGCGGAAAAAAAACTATTTGCTGAGATGGAAATAAAGATATCAAATTTCTACCAAGATAGCTAGAAGTTCCAACCAATAAAAATCCTAATGAACCAAAAAAAAGGATAAAAGCCCAGCAGAAATTGCTTGTTTTTCTAGACCCCGCTATAAATTCTATCCATATAGATTCTGATGGCCAACTCATACAGACTAGATCCAGTTGCATTTTATTGGAATTGAGAGAATAAGCATGTACTGTACTTTATTTTGTATTTTGATTTTGTTTCCGAAGTAATTCTAATCAGCTAGCACTATTTGTGAACCTTTAGGAGTAATTCATCGAATTGCTTAGATCTAAAATCATCCCCTTTCCTTTATAGGACCTCCTATAAAGATCTACATACCTATTTATAGATACATGGACTTGAATTTCATCCATCTGCTCCCATCCCGGTCCATAATTACAATTCATTTACCCATATATCGTGTTTACGCATACGCATGCATAAGAGCTTTTTTTTATTTCTATTTGGAGAAACCACTTGTTATACAATATTCTACTAAATGGATATCCATGATATCTAAGTCTTGAAAAAATAGATCAGATTTTGTCTTGGCCCCATCGCATCTAAAAAATCTTAGTTCTTTGAACATAAAAAGATAAAGAAGCCATTGCAATTGCCGGAAATACTAGGCCCACTAAAGGCACAAAAATGGAGGGTAAGCTGTTGAGAGTTGTCATAGAATGGGTACCTCAATTTAATATTTGTACCTGTTATTGTTACTTATAAACATATATTAATTAATTAGTTTATTACTTACTACTATAACTAATTACTAAGTAATAAACTAATTAATTAATATGTAATAAGCGAGTATATATATCTAATAAAATTAGTACAAGGACTGTAGAACTAAATAAATGAACTTCACGATCGAAATATATCTGTATGATAATCCACTTTTCTAAATTAAGGCTCTACTTGATTGAATTCGGAGTTCAAACGAAAAAATGGTGGAACTGAAGTAACTCACTCAGAACACCCTTTAAAAGCTTGCGTGGTACGATTTGATCGAATAAGCCCTTATCAAATAAATATTCAGCTTCCTGCGAACCCTCGGGTACTGTTTTATTCAATGTTTGTTCAATTACTCTTTTACCCGCAAATGCAATATAGGCATCGGGTTCGGCAATAATTACATCCCCCAACATACCAAAACTAGCGGTTACTCCACCAGTAGTAGGGGATGTAAGAATAGATACATAGAATAACTTTTTATTTGATTGAAAATCATATAAAGTGGAAGATATTTTAGCCATTTGCATCAAGCTTAAACTTCCTTCTTGCATGCGTGCTCCTCCGGAAGCACACACTAGAATAAGAGGTAAAAATTGATTTCTAGCATATTCGATCAAACGTGTGATTTTTTCACCTACTACAGATCCCATACTACCTCCCATAAACTGAAAATCCATAACGCCCATTGCTATAGGAATACCATTTAGTTGACCCGTA